TGTTCCATTTTTTACGTAAAAATGTCGACCTAAAAAAAAAAAAACAAGAACGGAATCACGCTCTAAGAACGGAATCACGCTCTGTAGGACTTGAACCTACGACATTGGGTTTTGGAGACCCACGTTCTACCGAGCTGAACTAAGAGCGCTTTCTTACCACGAAATTACAAAAAAAAAGACTGTAAGGAAAAAAAGTCTTTTTTTTTTTTAACTACAATACATGTTGAAGGGCTATAGGATGATATATAATATGATATAAAATAGAAATTAAAGAGTAGGTATGTCATGTCCAATTTTTATTGATCTCAATGGACCCTCATTATGGCTCTGAGGCGAAGTGATAGGTAGGGATGACAGGATTTGAACCCGTGACATTTTGTACCCAAAACAAACGCGCTACCAAGCTGCGCTACATCCCTTTCATTTCAATTCAATTGGATTACAATGTCATTGTAGAGAATTCCTGCCTTCTTTTCTATATACTTATTTTATTTTCTTCATTGATATACATATTATCTTGCTATTTCGATCTTTCTATTTCGTCTTTTTTTTTGATCTCATATCATTTTTTTATCATATAATAATAAACTTTTTTTTTTATTATATCTATGGTATATGAAAAAATAAAATAGGAAAAAAGATATATATTTTATTCTTTTAAGAAAAAGAAAATCTTATCTATCAAAGCGTTGTACATTTCAATTTGAATTCTGGATTCTGTGTACAAACCAAACGCAAGTGGCTTTTTTTTATATATACATCTGATCTTTTTTTATTTAACTATATATCTGATCTGATCATATATGTATTACCATTAGGTATTACAATAAATATTATTTATTACAATTATATTACAATTATTACAATAAGGAGGATTTAAAATGCGAGATCTAAAAACATATCTATCTGTAGCCCCGGTAATAAGTACTCTATGGTTCGGGGCTTTAGCCGGTCTATTGATAGAGATCAATCGCTTTTTCCCGGATGCGTTGACATTCCCGTTTTTTTCATTCTAGTTATTTTATTAACATAACAATAACGGGGGGTGTGAAGAAGATTAGAGATACAATTAAATATCTGTGACTGCTACCTCCTCTTCTTTATTTTTATAAAAATTATTCTATTTTTTTTTTTTATAAATAAAAAAAATAGAATAAAAGAAAGTTTATTCAACCGCATCCAAATTCAGAGCGCGGGCCCCGTCTTCAAGTAAATTAACGTCAATTAAGAAAACGGAAATCAAAATGTAGCTAGGGCGAGAGTATCATATACGATGTTTAAATGAAATACTGTACTAAACTTCTAATTGAAATATATTTTCAAAGCATTGTATTACTTATTATTTTATTACTTTTTTTTTTTTAGGATATTGGGTTGCAATGAAATTTTTTATAATTTCATTTCTGGATTTGATTTCGAGCTAGCAACTTCGATTTTTTTTTTATTCCGCTCTTCTTCTCTTCAGATCGGAAAATCGAAGCGTTGAGTAAATAAAAAACCAAGGTGAGGGAGGGGCTCATGGCCAAGGGTAAAGATGTCCGAGTAAGAATTATTTTGGAATGTACCGGTTGTGTTCGAAACAATGTTAATAAGAAACCAAGAGGCATTTCCAGATATAGTACTCAAAAGAATCGACACAATACGCCTAATCGATTGGAATTGAGAAAATTCTGTCCCTATTGTTCCAAGCATACAATCCATGGGGAGATAAAGAAATAGACGGAAACGATAGCGGCTTTACAGGGAAGATGAAAAATTATATATTAACAAAAAATATCCTATTAGGATATAATATGGGAAGATAAAATCTATTTATAAAATTGTATATACAATTTTAATAAATTGAATATTGTAAATAATTTCAATATTGTAAATTCTATATTGAAATATAAACAAGAAAGAAGGAAAATCCTATTTCTTTTACTTGATCGGATCAAAAATGATAATGATTTAGAATTATAAGAAATAGGATTTTCAAAATAAGGACTAAACAAACCATGGATAAATCCAAGCGACTTTTTTTTAAGTCCAAGCGACCCCTTCGTAGGCGTTTGCCCCCGATCCAACCGGGGGATCGAATTGATTATAGAAATATAAGTTTAATTACTCGATTTATTAGTGAACAAGGAAAAATATTATCTAGGCGGGTGAATAGATTAACTTTAAAACAACAACGATTAATTACTATTGCTATAAAGCAAGCCCGTATTTTATCTTTGTTACCTTTTCTTAATAATGAAAAACATTTTGAAAAAAACGAATTGGTCGCTCGCACTTCTGGTCTTAGAACTAGAAAAAAATAGGGTTACTCTTCAATTGAATCAAAATCAAAATTTGAATCCGAGCTCAAATTAAATTGATATTTTGTTCGAAAAATCTGAAAATCTAGATTGGATTGTCGTCGTTTTGTAAGAAAAAAACGAATTGGAAAAAAAAAATCGTTTTTTTTATCTAAATTCAAGTTTTTACTCGGTTTGGCTACCTGATCATATTCTCTTATTTTATCATATTAATTTCTATTCTACCTTCTCGGAATTCATTCTCCCGGAAATAACGTGTATGTAAAACATCCCGATGTACTCCTTCCACTTTCCTTATTTTCTAATGTCAGTCGAAATCATATAAAGACAATTCCTATTTAATATAGCTAGTTGCGCAAGTATTTTACGATTAAGAAGCAACTGTCTCTTGGACAGATTTTTTATGAATCTACTATAACTATAGGATACCTCGCTTTCGCGAATTACTGCATTTATCCGAGTGACCCATAAACGACGAAAATTTCTTTTGTGCTTATCTCTATCCCGATGGGCCGAAACCAAAGCTCTTATTTTTTGTTGAATAATAGTTCGAGTAAGTCTTGAATGCGCCCCTCGAAAACTTGATGTGAATAAACGCATTTTTGTTCTACGCCTCCGCGTTATATATCCTCGTCTAATTCGGGTCATTGAATAAACGAAACTTTGATAAATAACTAATAAATTTCTTTTCTTTTCTTTCAGTTATTCGTTTTCCCCCTTCTATATTAACAAAACGGATTCTGCCAATGTATAAAATAATAATTCCAACGGCTTTTGCTACTATAACCTTCCCAACCACGATTTGTTCTTTTTTTTTCTAGATATTTCGCCTAGAAAGAGAGAAAAAAAAATTGTATTGATATTGGGTATCAAACAAAAACCGAATAAAAAAGTAATAACTAGAAATAGCTAAAAAATTAGTGGGTTCCATCGTTTCTATGGTTATTTCTTAAACGGTGAGGTCTGCTCTATACACCGGAGCCCCTTTCCTCATTTAATCATTTAATCAATGCTATTGCTAACTTGTACAGTTCATACTTTTTAGCTCTACTCATGAATTCTCCAGTAATAGTTCTTTCACAACGAGATCTCTCTATACAGTAACGGTATTTAATTATGAAAATTAGCGGATTGGCTGACCCTGTTAGTCCGTTCTTGCAAGAGTAGGGGCATAACTTTCGGCCTTTTTTTATTTTAATTTAAATTAAAATAAGATTTCCCCTGCTTAACGACTAATCATTTGCTACCAATGGGAATTCTTTCTCATTTTAAATTGAAAATTGAGGTGATTAATGCACCAATGGAAACCATAAATTTGATACACAAGAGAGGGGTATGATAAATGTTTTTTTTAGATAGCGAAGGGCTTTCTTCTATTCTATCCTATTCATCCGTACTGCTCACGGATAGCGGAAAAAAGGTTTCTTTTATTTTATCTTATCCGAACCCATGATCTGAACGAGTCGCACATACACCCGAGTACATGTTCCTCGGCGCTGAGGGCATCCCCCAAGTGCGGGGGATTTGGTGACATTTCTGATTGGCTGTCTTGTGTTTCTAATAAGTTGTTTAATAGTTGGCATGTTGAATCAATCGTATGCATAATGGGCTGGTTTAGATCGATCCTAACCGGACGATTATGAGTTATTTATTTTCTATATTAATTTTCTATATTAATAGTTAAAAAAAGAAAAGACTAAAAATAATAAATAAAAGCGCAAACTGCGATTGCAGAAAATTCCTGCTATTTTTTAGGCAACTGCTACAAGATCAACAATTCCATAAGCTTGGGCTTCTGTGGCGGACATAAAAGCATCTCGTTCCATGTCTTCGGATACAACCCATAAGGGTTTGCCCGTTCTTTGTGCATAACCCCTTGTCAGGATTTGGCGAAGGTTCAGTAGTTCTTCCGCTCCCAGGACAATTTCTCCTGCTTGTGCTTCAAAAAAACCAGCAATAGGTTGATGAATCATTACCCTGAGGATAGAGGATATAAGATAATCGACGGTTACTCTATCTCGGCTGATACGGTGACGAGACAGAGAAGAGATAACGACTAATAAGAAAAAAAAGATAAAATGGAACAACCGTACAGGCATTGTTTGCGCATTGCATACGGCTCCACAATAGAATTGACTTTTACCTTTCATTGAATAAAAACAGAGAATATTTCATTTCTCATGCCTAGATCGGTAAATAATAAAATAACCGCCCTTCTTTTTTTTAGGAGTTAAAAAAATACTATGGTGGTTCCGTTGCTTTATTTCATGGGCGATTTAGCAATCCCAAAGTTTCTTTTTTCAAATGCAAATAAAAAAATAATATAATTTTTTTTTTCGTACTCTTTCATAACATAAATGTGTTAAGAGTCCCCGGGCGTGAAAACAAAAAAGTTTGTGACGCTGAAATAGATCCCGATAGATAAGATAAAATCGTAAATATCCCTATATCTCATACTAATCTTTCGATACATAATCTACCGTTTTAAAAAACAAGAAAAAAAAATTTCTTATATCGAATTCGAAATGCCATGCTATTATTACTTAATATTCATAGTTCAGACAGCGAAGGCATAGTTTTCTTTCAAATAAAAACCCATTGGCGCCGAGCGTGAGGGAATGCTAGACGTTTGGTAATTGTTCCTCCGACCAGGATAAAAGATCCCATTGAAGCGGCTAATCCCATGCATAATGTCTGTACATCCGGTTGCACGACTTGCATAGTATCATAAAGAGCTATTCCCGGTATTACCCATCCGCCGGGAGAGTTTATAAATAAATACAAATCTTTGGTCTGATTCTCTATACTGAGATATACCATAAGACCGATAAGTTGATTCGAAACCTCGCTATCAACATCTTGACCTAAAAACAGTAATCTTTCTCGATAAAGTCGATTGATTAGGATAAAAAACTACCTCCTCTAAACCGTACATGCACCTTTTGATGCATACGGTTCACCAAATAAATCGCGAAAAAAAAAAAAGAATCAATGTGTAGATTCCAGCCCCCCCCCCTTTTTTTTGCTAGTGAGTTCTGTCTAACTTCTATTCTAACGGAGGGCTTTTCTTCCATTTTTCAAGAAAGATGAGTTTTGATGTGTTTACATCTAAAAAAGAATTCATTAAACTTATCAAACTAACTTCATCATTGATGTATTTTTCATCGTGATCCAATTCAAATCATGATGCCATTTTCTTGTTCCCGAAGGGTCTTATTCAATTCTTTTAGGTTTGCGCTCTACTCCGAGTAAAGATCCGCCCGATTTTGATTTGCACATATAGGGCAAATGCCCCCATACCACACCCTTTTGCTACACTTTTTTTTCATTTCATGCTTTACGCCGAATATTTAATGTATTCATCATATTATTCCATTGATTATGATTAGCAATTTGATATTACTTCTACTTATCTACTTAATAACTTATTAACTTATCTACTTATAATACTTATAAATTCTAAATTAAATAGAATAGGATACAAGTAGTAATGCTCGATATATTACTTTACTGATTGGTTTTTTCTAAACGAAGCCTGGATACTTCATTTTATTGGTCCAAACAAGCAAGCCAACCATAAATTATTCTAAATTGGATAATATTAATCTGTATACCCCAAAAAGGAAAGCAATTGCACTTAATTTTATTTCACGCTCCCAATTTTTGATGATTTAGATTTAATCAATCTTTCTTGGGCGAAACAGAGTATATCCCGATCGGGGGGGAGAACGGGAAAATCCCATATGACCCAATATATCTGACAAGTCGCACTATAGGTCAACCCAAGTTGCATCCTCCTCTCCAGGATTTCGAAAGGGAACTTTTGGAACACCAACGGGCATTTAATGAAAAAAAAAAAAATGAAATACTCTAATTCATTACTTTGATGTGAAAGCGTAACAATGAATTTTTTTTTTCATAAAGTGTTAATAAGATTGGGCTTTATCATATTTTATGTTTAGATTCGATAAGTTCATAAAAAAACTAAATCTTAAATAAAGTAAAAGTAAAGGGAGACAAACTTAAAAAGTCAAATTCTTACAAATACGATTAGGCCCTTTGAATGATGAACAAATATGTATGCATTCGCTCATAGATAAAGATAGATGGCCAACCCTGCCATTGCGTATTGTTACTTATCGGGTATAGAATAGATCTGCTTCCCTTGTTTCTTACAAACCGAATTCTTACATTATTACTAAAATATTACATTATTACTAAAATATTACTAAAATAAAAATAGTAATCCTTTCCCCGAGATAATCCACTGAAAAGTGGAAATATATAACATAGTTTTTTCAGTGCAATAAAGTTACATAGTGTCTATTTTTCGTTGATAAAGGGGTATTTCCATGGGTTTGCCTTGGTATCGTGTTCATACTGTTGTATTGAATGATCCCGGTCGTTTGCTGTCTGTCCATATAATGCATACAGCTTTGGTTGCTGGTTGGGCCGGCTCGATGGCTCTATATGAATTAGCAGTTTTTGATCCCTCTGATCCTGTTCTCGACCCAATGTGGAGACAAGGCATGTTCGTTATACCTTTCATGACTCGTTTAGGGATAACCAATTCATGGGGCGGTTGGAGTATCACTGGAGGAACCGTAACGAATCCGGGTATTTGGAGTTATGAAGGTGTGGCTGGAGCTCATATTGTGTTTTCTGGCTTGTGCTTCTTGGCAGCTATCTGGCATTGGGTGTATTGGGATCTAGAAATATTTTGTGATGAACGTACGGGAAAACCTTCTTTGGACTTGCCCAAGATCTTTGGAATTCATTTATTTCTCTCCGGGGTGGCTTGTTTTGGGTTTGGCGCTTTTCATGTGACCGGATTGTACGGTCCTGGAATATGGGTGTCCGACCCTTATGGACTTACCGGAAGGGTACAATCTGTAAGTCCGGCATGGGGTGTGGAAGGTTTTGATCCTTTTGTTCCGGGCGGAATAGCCTCTCATCATATTGCAGCGGGGACATTAGGCATATTGGCGGGCCTATTCCATCTTAGTGTCCGTCCGCCTCAACGTCTATACAAAGGATTACGTATGGGAAATATTGAAACCGTCCTTTCCAGTAGTATCGCTGCTGTCTTTTTTGCAGCCTTTGTTGTTGCTGGAACCATGTGGTATGGTTCAGCAACTACCCCGATTGAATTATTTGGTCCGACTCGTTATCAATGGGATCAAGGATACTTCCAGCAAGAAATATATCGAAGAGTTGGTGCTGGGCTAGCAGAAAATCAAAGTTTATCTGAAGCTTGGTCTAAAATTCCTGAAAAATTAGCTTTTTATGATTACATCGGCAATAATCCGGCAAAGGGCGGATTGTTCAGAGCAGGCTCAATGGACAATGGGGATGGGATAGCTGTTGGATGGTTAGGACATCCTATCTTTAGAGATAAAGAAGGGCGTGAACTTTTTGTACGCCGCATGCCTACTTTTTTTGAAACATTTCCGGTTGTTTTGGTAGACGGAGACGGAATTGTTCGAGCTGATGTTCCTTTTCGAAGGGCAGAGTCGAAGTATAGTGTCGAACAAGTAGGTGTAACTGTTGAGTTCTATGGTGGCGAACTAAATGGGGTCAGTTATAGCGATCCTGCCACCGTGAAAAAATATGCTAGACGCGCGCAATTGGGTGAAATTTTTGAATTAGATCGTGCTACTTTGAAATCCGATGGTGTTTTTAGGAGCAGTCCAAGGGGTTGGTTTACTTTTGGGCATGCTTCATTTGCTCTGCTCTTCTTCTTCGGACACATCTGGCATGGTGCTCGAACTTTGTTCAGAGATGTTTTTGCTGGGATTGATCCAGATTTAGACGCTCAAGTTGAATTTGGAGCATTCCAGAAACTGGGGGATCCAACTACAAGAAGACAAGTAGTTTGATACACCATTGATCTCTTACTTTTCACCTCTCCTCTATTTTTTTTTTTTTTTTATTATTTGAAAGAAGGTACCGACGCTATTTTAATTTGAATTGCCACCCTTTCTTTGAATCTTGCTCTTTTTTTTTTTTAGCTGGAGGGTGATCCAAAATAAACAGGTATGGAAGTTATAATTGTAAACCACAATCGAATCTATGGAAGCATTGGTTTATACATTTCTCTTAGTTTCGACTTTAGGAATAATTTTTTTCGCTATCTTTTTTCGAGAACCGCCTAAAGTTCCAACTAAAAAGATGAAATGATTTTTCATCATCTTAGTTATTTTTCATTATCTTAGTTGAAGGAAAGAGCTTCCTAAGATTTTGAAGCTCTTTCCTTCAACTAGTCCCCGTGTTCTTCGAAGGGATCCCTTAGTTGTTGAGAGGGTTGCCCAAAAGCAGTATATAAGGCATACCCCGTAAAACTTACAAGTAAACCAGATATAGAGATGGCGACTAGGGTTGCTGTTTCCATTATTATCTATTTCAAGACAAGACCGCAATGGATCTATGCTAATTTATTTACAACAGAATGCTATACAAAGTCAACAGATCTTAATTAATACAAAATAAAATAAAAATAGTACCTATGGCTACACAAAGCATTGAGGGCAGTTCTAAGTCTGGTCCAAGACGAACTTTTGTAGGGACTTTATTGAAACCGTTGAATTCGGAATATGGTAAAGTAGCTCCGGGATGGGGGACTACTCCTTTGATGGGTGTCGCAATGGCTTTATTTTCGATATTCTTATCTATTATTTTGGAGATTTATAATTCTTCTGTTTTATTGGATGGAATTTCAATGAATTAGATTTAATTTACAAGAATAGTGAAGTCCTCGTTTTTCAATACAAAGCGAAGCGTTTGGATCTCGGATTTTTTTAGCCCATCCCTATTCTATTTTGGTAGTTCGATCGTGGAATTTATTTCTTTCTGTATTTTTGGAATATGAGTGTGCGACTTGTTATAATGGATCCTATTGATAGTACAGAGGATGGGTCTGTCATCTTGATAGAGATGGGGTTTTTACCTCGTCAGGTATTTATTCGAGTATTTGGAGCACGTAATATATGAAATAGATTACGAATTAGTCCAACTATGATTCATATTTAATATAGAGAGAGAGATCGCGCGACCGGACTACAACAAAAAATTTCAAAGAATTGGAGATTAGAGTTAGAGAGTATAAATTGAAAGATTTTTCTTTTTTCAAACTCTTTGTATATTCATTCTTTCTTATTTTGATCCATTTTTTTTTTGGATTTTTAGTCATTATATTAAATAAGCGATGATACAACGGTTTTGACTCATGCAATCTTTGGGCTTAGTTTGAAGATTTTATTGAATCATCGTGGTTCTAGTATGAATCTGAGGTTTAAGTCGATTTATAGGATCTTAACAAGAAAATTCCTATCAATCAATAAAAAAAAACAACATTAAGGCGGTATTACATACAAATAAAAAGAAATACTAAATTAAGAAAAATAAAAATAGTTAAGGGAAATAGAAGATTTAAGAGGCCTATAATAATTAAGATTAAAAGATTAATGAGCCGACTTGATATTTTAGCATTATAACCACAAAGACAAAGAATAGTGTTCGGATTTTTCTTTTTTCGTTTTCTCTTGTCATCCTCAGAATGGATTCTTGAGTCATAGAATTAAAACGTTTTTTATTCCATATATCCGTTTCAACTAGTATTTTGGTGTTTCTGTTTGAGCTGTACGAGAAGAAATTCTCATATACGGTTCTGAGGGGGGGAGTCATCTTAGGTTACCTATCTC